ACACTTATGGAGTCTTGTATAGAATATCAAAATTGATCCAATTTCTACCTATTACTATGATATTATTATCCGATGGGGTACAAAAAAAATAAATGGTTGAGATTCAATCTCCTCTCTATAAATGAGATAAAGACAGAATAATCAGAAGTAGTATAGAGTTTACTTTTTTTTTAACACACTCAATTTCATGTTCAAAAAAGAATTCGCGGATTCTTTTTGGTAGTGGGTGGAATTTATAGAATACGATTGAATTGCGTAATATAAATATACGAAGAATAGTGTTGTATTTATTAAGTACATGCCGATACGGCTATCTATCCGCATATCACACCTTTTCTTGTAAAATTTCACTTAGGGTGGGACAACATGGGTCACACTCCATCAAAATTCGTATTTTCTATTCAATATATTCAATATATTCAATGAAAAATTGAAACACGACGATTCTATATAGGGATATGTACATTAAGAGAGAGGCCCGGCTCGGTATCTGGGTAACAATTTCTGTTCTGGGGTTTACATATACACATATATGTTGTTATAATTGATAATTGAAATTGAAAAGGATTGATTATTGAAAAAAATGTGATTAGTCATAAATCCATTTTATTTTCTTTTGCCATTCAAGGAAACAAAATTTCAGTGGAGATAAAAATTGAAGAACCGTTCACTAATTCAAAGTAAATTGTTAATGGTTCCAATTTGCCCTGAATTTTTCGGTCTGTCGCCGGAAATCCATTTTTTCTACTCTCAATAGAAAAGAGAAGGGATATTTTGAAGTGGTGTATATTTTGAGATACAAGCAATCAAAGAGAATAATATAAACTAGATCCAATAAAAAATAGGAATAAAAAAAAGGATAAGTACAACGGGATTCAAGATCAAAAAAAAGCAAAAAAGAGTTAGTAATAGAATATGGATAATATTTTTATCCATTTTGGATCTAATTTGGCGGCATGGCCAAGTGGTAAGGCGGGGGACTGCAAATCCTTTATCCCCAGTTCAAATCCGGGTGTCGCCTGATCAACAAAAGATTTTTTATTTCTTATCCTGCCGATCTAATTCGATGAATTCTTGCTCCGCAAGAAGCAGAAGCAAAGGACTAAGCAGGCGTGTCAATACTTGATTTTTATAACTCATAGCATAGGTTTTAGAAAAGACTGTAATTTTTTTTCTAAAAATCTGGGTGTATCCCAAACCCGTATCAATAGGGATGAAACAACTCTCACTTATTAATTTAATGATTGGTTCGGGCCATTTATTTGATTTTTCAATTGAATCAAATAAATGGTGAGAGTCAATTCCGGAATTCAGAACTAAGGTCAGAAATCTCAGTATACAAAGGTTCCTAAGAGGCACTCCGTTTTTGCTACTAGAATTGAAGAAGAGATTATACGAAAGACTATCATATCAAAATCTCTTACTCTTAAACTACTACCCTTATTAAAGTAGTGTCTCGCGGCTCCATCGGGTATTAAATTAGATCGGATACGATGATGGGAAATCAATTTAGAAGTTGTGGAAAGGCCCGAGGATACTTTGTATCCAGACTCACGAGAGGCTATGAGTGCTCAGACATGTAATCAGAATGGTTGGTCTACTCTTATATATAGAGTAAAGGTCAAAGTTGAAAAAAAAGAATGTATGTAGTAATAGTGGCGGTGGGTTCTCCCGATTCTTTCACGGAAAGAAAGACAGTAAGCTTAGATCAAATAGGAAATAGAGGTATCTGATAGATAGTTATCTATCTTGATGGTATATTTTTATGTTTTTGCTTAGTAAAGAAAGGTATTAAAACAAACAAAACAATAGGTCTTACTATTCTTACATGCTTTATTAGAAGCATTCCTTTGATATTTCCAAAGAAAGGGCGGGTGTATCATCGTATTTGTACTTAATGCTTCCTGATTCTACCGGAAATCCTAAAATATTGAAACTTGTTACGAGTGTATTCATTGAATTGGTTTGGTTCATCAATAGTCTTAAGTCAAAATCCTATTTTGACTCTGTGCCATTGATTCCACTATGATTATTAATCAATAATAGAATAATTCCTTCATAGAAATAGGGGACATAATTCACATGGATATAGTAAGTCTTGCTTGGGCTGCTTTAATGGTAGTCTTTACATTTTCCCTTTCCCTTGTAGTATGGGGAAGGAGCGGACTCTAGGGCCGGGGCATTACTAATACTAATTGAGTAATCGATTGCTCAATCGAACTGGATCAATTCTTTATTGATCGTTTTGCGAAGCCTTAAAAAAAAAAATGTCTTCAAAATTGTACTGGAATACAGTAATGAATGATTACCATAATTGTATTTCGAAACTCAAATCTACGTATGATAGGAGATTTTTTCAGCCCGAATTTTTCCTAAATATTCTATATTCTATTTTGGTGAATCAGCTCTTATCAGAATTATGGATATTACAATAAGAAAAACCAATACCTACTACTTTTTTTCCTTATTTATTTTCTTTTTTCTTTACTTTTACCTTTCT